CTCTAGTCTGGATATGCTTGAAAAAAAAACCATATTATGTGATGATGAAAAAAAAAAGAAATGCTTGCCAAAAGCTTATGATCCTTTTTTCAACGGACCATATCGAGGAACGAGAAAAGAATTAGATTCACGTGCAATCATGAATACTTATACAGATACAGAAGATTTAGTAGAATTTTTTTTTATAAATAAGATTAATGATCTACTTCTTAATGATTCCGTAGAACTTTACCGTCAATCATTTTTGAATTCTACAGAAGAAAAAGGAATTGATTTAGAAAGTGAAGCAAAATATTTTCAATTTTTATTTGATGTAATTACAACACATACAAAAGATCAAAAAATAATGAAAAAGAAATCTATTGGAATTAGAAAAGAAGAAATCAGTAAAAAGGTTTCTCGATGGTCATACAAATTAACCGAGAATTTGAGAGAAGAGGAAGAAGAAAATGAAGAAGATTTGGAGGAAGAATATTATGAGATTCATTCAAGAAGAGCCAAACGTGTGATAATTTATAACGATAATGATCAGAATACCAATTCTCTTTCTAGTATTCAGAATACTAGTAACAATGATAAAAAGGATGATCAAACGGAAGAGGAAGAGGTGGCTTTGATACGTTACTCACAACAATCGGATTTTCGTCGAAATCTAATCAAAGGATCCATGCGCGCTCAAAGACGTAAAACAGTTATTTGGAATCTCTTTCAAGTAAATGTACATTCTCCTCTTTTTTTGGATCGTCTAGACAAAACATCTTTTTTTTCGTTTTTTAATATCAACGAAATTAAGAATATAATTTTTAGGAATTGGATGGGGAGAGAACAAGAATCAGAGTTAAAAATTTCCTATTTTGAAAATGAAGATAAAAAAGAAGAAAAGGAGAAAAAATATAAAAATGAACAGATAGAAATATCAGAAGCTTGGGATACCTTTATATTTACTCAAGTAATAAGAGGTTTGATGTTAGTAACCCAATCTTTTCTTAGAAAATACATTATATTGCCTTCATTAATAATAGCCAAAAATCTTTTCCGTATGTTATTATTTCAAATTCCCGAGTGGGACGAGGATTTTAAGGAATGGAATAGAGAAATCCATATTAAATGCACCTATAACGGTGTTCAATTATCAGAAACAGAATTTCCCCAAGCTTGGTTAATAGACGGTATTCAGATAAAGATTTTATATCCTTTCTGTCTGAAACCTTGGAGAAAATCTAGGGCACGATCTCATCATAGAGATCTAATGAAAAAAAAAGAAAAAAAAACAAATTTTTGTTTTTTAACAGTCTGGGGAATGGAAGCGGAACTTCCCTTTGGTTCTCCTCGAAAACGACCTTTCTTTTTTGAACCTATTTATAAAGAACTTCAAAAAAGAAAAAAAAAAGGAGTCATCCAAATAGTTCGAATTATCAACCTAATAATGAAAAAAAAAAAACTGGATAAAGTAAATCTAAATTTCTTATTTGAAGTGAGGAAAGAAAAAGTATATGAATCAAACGAAAAGAAAAAAGATTTAAAAAGAAATATTACTAGTGAATCATCCGTTCTAAATCAAACGATAAATTGGTTCAATTATTCACTAATAGAAAGAAGAATGAAAGATCTTTCTGATAAGACAATTCAAATCAGGAATCAAATTGAAGAAACTGCAAAAGACAATAAAAAAAAAGAAATAGTTATAATTTATGATAATAAAAGATCGGGATTACAGAAGCATATTTGGAAAATATTAAAAAGGAAAAATATCCGATTAATGCGTAAATCACACTACTTTATCAAATCATTTATTGAAAAAATATACATAGATATTTTTTTATGTACCATTACCCTTTCTAAGATCAATACACAACTTTTTTTTGAATCAACAAAAAAGATCTTTAATAAATCCATTTACAACAATGGAATAAATAAAGAACAAGAAGGAATTGATGAAAGAAATCAAAATACAATGAATTTTCTTTTGACTATAAAAAAATTGTTTTCAAATGTTGATAATACTAATACTAGCAATAAAAATTCCAATACTTATTGGAACTTATCTTCCCTATCCCAAGCATATGTTTTTTACAAAATATCACAAAACCAATTATTTAATAAGTATCAATTGAGACCTGTACTTCAATATCAAGGGAGCTATCCTTTTTTTAAGAATAATTTAAAAGACTATTATATGATACACGGAATATTTCATTATAAATCAAAACATAAGCAAATTAATACGTTTGTAATGAACGAATGGAAAAACTGGTTAAAAAGTTATTATCAATACGATTTATCTAAAAAAAAAAAGTATCAATTAGTATTAGTACCTAAAGAATGGAGAAATAGAATTGATAAACATCATATGATTCAAAATAAGGAATCAAACCAATTGGATTTCTATAAAAAAGATCGATTCATTTATTCCATGAAAGAAAATGACTATGCAGAGAATTCATTTATGAATAAAAAAGATAAATGGAAAAAACATTACAGATATGATATTTTATCATATAAATACATAAGCCTCCCTAATTTATACATTTCTGAATCAACATTAGAAAAAAAAGGGGACCAAGAATTTACATATCATTTCAATACATCGAAACCTGAATCATTTTATGTATTGGTAAGTATACCTAGTAATGATTATCTAGAAAAAGTAGAAAAAGGATTTCGTATTGATAGGAATACTAATTTGGATAGAAAATATTTTGATTGTAGAATTCTTCATATTTGTTTTCTAAATAATATTGAGAATAATATAGAGATCTGGACCAATGCACATATTGGCATCAAGATTCAGAAAAATACTAAGACTGAAATTAAGAATTTCAACAAAATGGAAAAAAAAGATCTTTTTTTTCCTACAATTCATCAAGAGAGCAAAACATGCAATTTTGTTTTTGATTGCATGGGAATGAATAAAAAAAGGTTCTATGATAATGATATCGCATCAAATCATGATACTATATCCAATCTAGAAACTTGGTTCTTCCCAGAATTTGTACTACTTTTTGATGTATATAAAATTCAACCTTGGATCATCCCAATCAAATCACTCTTTTTTCATTTTTCTATAAATGAAAAAAGTAAAAAAATTAACGTAAAATCATCTAAGAAAAAAAAAGATCTTGAATTAGTAAATTTAAAGCAGGAAGAAAACCAACAACAAGTCCAAAGAAATCTTGTATTTAATCTACTAAACCAAAAGAATAAAAAAGCTGTTGAAGAAGATTATGCAAGCTTAGAAATAAAAAAAGGTATAAAAAAAAAACAATATAAGAGCAAGAATGAAATGGAATTAGATTTCTTTTTGAGAAAATATTTACTTTTTCAACTAAGATGGTCTGATCATTTGAATAATAAAGTAATAAAAAATATAAGGGTATATTGTCTCCTACTTAGACTGATAAATCCAAAGGAAATTGCTATATCTTCGATTCAAAGAGGTGAAATAAATCTAGATGAAATGTTGATTCAAAGGGACCTAGTTCTTACAGAATTGATAAGAAAGGGAATATTTATTATTGAACCAATTTGTCTATCTATACGAAGGGACGGAAAATCTATTATATATCAAACTATGGATATTTTATCAGTCGATAATAAGAAGTACCAAACAAATAAAAAATACACAAAAAAAAGAATTGAGAAAGGGGGGTTTGAAAAATCCATTGCACGACACAGTAACATATTTTTGAGTGGAGATAAAAATCATTATGATTTACTTGTTCCTGAAAATATTCTATCCCCCAGACGTCGTAGAGAATTTCGAATTCGAATTTGTTTAAATTCCCAGAATTTTCATGTTGTGGATAGAAATCCAAGATTTTGCAATGAAAATAAAATAATAAACTGTGGGCAATTTTTGAATGAGAACAAACATATTAATACAGATAGAAAAAATTTCATTAAATTCAAATTGTTTCTTTGGCCCAATTATAGATTAGAAGATTTAGCTTGTATGAATCGCTATTGGTTTGATGCCAATAACAGCAGTCGTTTCAGTATGTCAAGAATACATATGTATTAACAATTAGGAATCAATTCAATTCCAATGAAAAAGAATTTAGAGTTGATTTCTTACATATCGTCTAACATATTTGGTAGATGAGAAAGCCAAAAAACATATACACTATGTAATAATACTATAATACATGATGCTGATTTTATAGTTTTATAGTATATCAACTTTCATTAGGAAGAGTGGAATTTATTTAAGTAAAAAGAAAAAAGAAATTGTTCTATTTCGCAAATACATATATGTTTTGTATATTTGAATCAAAATATACAAAACATAAACCACATAAATGAAAAAAAGAGTATATGAATATAATCCAATTTTGATGTATACTAGATGAAAATATAAAAAAAACTGGCATAATAAATATTCTTTATTATTATTTTTTTATTTTATTTTTCCTGATCGGTAAAATTCACAGAAAATAAAGATACAAATTTTCATTTATGGTCAAAAAAAATTCATTCATCTCAGTTATTACACAAGAAGAAAAAGAAGAAAATAGTGGATCTGTTGAATTTCAAGTATTCCATTTCACCAGTAAGATACGAAGACTTACTTCACATTTAGAATTGCACAAAAGAGATTTTTTATCACAAAGGGGTCTACGAATAATTCTAGGAAAACGTCAACGATTATTGACTTATTTGTCAAAGAAAAATAAAGTGCGTTATAAGAAATTAATGGATCAATTAAATATTCGGGAACCAAAAATTTCTTAATTAAATTTGAATTTCTTATTATTATTCTTGTTCTTTTTTATTTTTTAATTATTTTTTTCTTAGTTCAGTTATTCTTTGTTTATATTTTTCATTTTAATAAATTAATGAAAAAATGAAATAAGGAAAAAAATATGAGCCACAAGGTACATTGGACAAAGTTTCATAATTATCTTATCCCATACAAATCATTTACCTGTAACTATTCAATATCTTTAGTAATATTTCTGGGATCAGTTCTTATATTTGGAGGTCTGGGAATAGTATTACTTACCAATCCCATTGATTCTGCCTTTTCATTGGTATTGTTTCTTCTTTTTTGTATATCCTTAATTCTATATTTTTTTAAATTTTTATTTTGTAGCTGCCACACAGTTCCTTATTTGTGAGAACCATAAATGTATTAATCATATTTGCTGTGCTGTTTATGAACGGTTCAGAATATTCCAATGATTCCTATTTGCGGACTTTTGGAAATAAGATCACTTCATTGGTTTGTACAAGTATTTTTTTTTCATTGAATGACTACTCTCCCAAATACGTTATGGTATGGAATTTTTTGGACTACAAGATCAAATCATATTATAGAACAGGATTTTTTCATAAGTAACGTTCAACAAATTGGGATTCATTTATCCACAGATTTTTCTCTTCCTTTTAAACTCATTTATCTAATTCTTTTACTTTCTTTGATAGGTGCAATTACTATGGCTCATCAATAATCTAATATCTAATATAACTAATCTAAAATATAATAATAATAAGAAAGAAGAACTTCCTTTTTTTTTATTAAAAGAATGAAAATGGATTTAATCTATTTTTTTCTCGATCTACTGTGAATATATTCTTTTGTTCTGTAATTCTTCTATTCTAGTCAATTTAATCGGTTTAATTTTTGTTCATATTTCAATGAATTGAGAGAGATGAGGAATTTATTAATAATGTTAGCACATGTATTTCTTCTAAGTGTTTATTTATTTCCTATCGGTATCTATGGACTGATCACAAGTCGAAGCATGACTAGAACACTTATGTGTCTTTAGTTTATACTGAATTCGGTGAATTTAAATCTCGTCACATTTTCCAATCTATTTGATAGTCAACAATTAAAAGGAGAAATTTTCTCAATCTTTGTTATAGCCATTGCTGCTTTTTAAGCAGCTATTGGACTAGCTATTGTTTCGTTGATCCTTCGTAACAGAAAATCAATTCGTATTAATCAATCAAATTTGCTGAAGAATTAGTCATAATTCTTCTATTTTCACATAGAAATCAAAATTTCTAATTTTAGAATATTCTAAATAGAATCTAATAGAATTAGAATAATAAGATAATATAATTAGAATTCAATATTAATAGAATCTAAAATTCTCTTATTATTATTTACTTATTTATTTTCTTTCTTCTCTTTTTTCATATAGATTTATGATTGAGATTTAGAGTTACTAACCTCTTCTATCACTAACCTAATAACAAACGTATTAATTTGATATTGATATATTATATATTAATATCAAATTAATTCTATTTCTATCTATCTACTAAAATCTTTCTATATTCTATATCTATATACATTCTATATACATATCTATATACATATAGTAAAATTAACATGAATTGAATTCGTAAACTTATATTTCATGGTTATTGAAATAGAAATCAAAGTATCTTGGTCCTTTCTCATAAACAGATTAAAAAATCTATTGATTCTTAAATTTTTGATAAATCATTGATTCATCTGGTGTCTACAATAGAAAATATATGATTATTTCATTTTCTTATTTTACCAGATTGAAAATTTTTTTTGTTCAAAACTGGAATTTATAGACCCAATGTCACATTCAGTAAAGATTTATGATACATGTATAGGATGTACCCAATGTGTTCGAGCTTGCCCCACGGATGTATTGGAAATGATACCTTGGAACGGATGTAAAGCTAAGCAAATTGCTTCTGCGCCAAGAACTGAAGATTGTGTAGGTTGTAAAAGATGTGAATCCGCTTGTCCAACGGATTTTTTGAGTGTCCGTGTTTATTTATGGCATGAAACAACTCGCAGCATGGGTCTTTCTTATTGATATGTGACAAAAAACTCTACTTGAATCATTTGATTCCTCTTTACCAAAAAAGCCCGTGCTCGAGAAAAGAGATTATATTATTCTTCTCCCGAGCACGGGTTTTTTTGGTATAATCTTATCTTGTCTTTATCACGAGTTATTTTCCTTGGTTAACAATACTTTTTGTTTTGCCCATATTTGCGGGTTCTTCAATTATCTTTTTCACTCATAGGAGAAATAAGGTATATAGGTGGTATACTCTATATATATATGTATCCTAGAGTTACTTCTAATGATCTATTTATTTTTTTATCATTTTCCAATTGGACGATCCGATCCATTAACTCAATCCAAGAAAGATTCTAAAGGGATCAATCTTTTTGATTTTCAATCGAGACTGGAAACCGATGGACTTTCCATAGGACCCTTTTTACTGACAGGATTTAGAACTACTTTAGTAGCTTGGCCAATTACTCAAAATCCGCGATTTTTCTATTTCTTGATATTAGCAATGTATAGTGGTCAAATAGCATCATTTTCTTCTCGAGACTTTTTCCTTTTTTTCATCATGTAGGAATTAAAATTAATTCCTTTTTTTTATTTACTTTTATCCATGTGGGGAGGAAAAAAATGTCTATACTCGACTACAAAGTTTATTTTGTGTACTACCGGAGGTAGCCGGAGGTAGCCGGAGGTAGCCGGAGGTAGCCGGAGGTAGCCGGAGGTAGCCGGAGGTAGCCGGAGGTAGCCGGAGGTAGCCGGAGGTAGCCGGAGGTTCTTTTTTTTTTCTTAATAGGAATTCTAGGTATAGATTTCCTAATTATAGGAATAACTGGCATAGGACTTAATGAAATCATTTTACAAAGACTATCTCATAGATTGATTGGTGCTGCGCTTTTTTCTTAGCAGGAACAAGTTGTGATAGAATACCTTTTTTTTTATCTCTTTTTATCTCGAAGATCTCGAAGAGATGGGGGATACCTATTCCAATGTCAAAAATCTTTATCATGTTTAGTAGTTTCTCGATGGTTTCTCTTGCATTGCCAGGAATGAGTGATTTTGTTACAGAATTCTTACTCTTTTTTGGAATAATTACCAGCTCAAAATATCTTTTCATACCAAAAATGTTAATTATTTTTGTAATGTCAATTGGAATGATATTAACTTCTATTTTTTATTATCTATGTTACGATATTATGTCAGATTTTCTATGGATACAAGCTATTTAATATTACAAACTCGAATTTTTTTGATTCTGGACTACGAGAACTTTTTGTCTTGATCTATATCTTTCTATCTGTAATAGGAATTGGTATTTATCCTGATTTATTCTCCCGTTATCGGTTGACAAGGTACAAGTTCTCTTTTTATAGATACTAATTCTTTTTTTAGATTCAAGAAATTTAATTAATTGGAAAAAAAAAGCCTTAGAATTCTTTGACTTTCATATTTTCACGATTCTTCGTTGTGCAATGAAAAAAAGGTAAGTGTTAATTAGAATTGTAATTAGATATATCTAAAGTTTTTGAGAACCATTTGAATAATTCCTCTATTTAAATGGTTCTCAAAAACTCGCACAAAATTTCATTGTGTATCTGACGATTCTTTTATGTATCCTTTAATGCAGTTTATTTTATTCAATTAGATATTCATTGGAATGAGCCATAACTATGGAACCCGATTCCTAATAGATTGATCCCAAAATAGCATATCCAAATTAGGAGAAATCCTATAGAAGCTACAAATGCCGAATTCGTAACTTGATTTTGCAATTTTGAATTTTTTCTAGTATGTAAATAAATTGCAAATATGGTCCAAGTAATAAATGCCCAAGTTTCCTTAGGATCCCAATTCCAATATGAACCCCATGCTTCATTAGCCCATACTGCTCCAGAAAGAATGCCTATGGTTAAAAAGGTAAACCCTAAACTAATGACACGATAACTCCAAGAATCCAAATGCTGAATTAATTGATATTTGTAAAAATTTTTAAATGATAGGAAAGAAGTCTTTTTTAAAATACTTCCCTTTTCGTTCAAATATTCCATATCACCAAAGAAAAATGATTTACTTAAACTTAAAAAATTCTTGTTTTTCAAAAAAAAATCGATTTTTTTTTGAAATGTAATCACTATAAGAGCAACTGATAATAATGATCCGCATAAAAGAGCTGCATAGCTCAATAACATCATACTGACATGCATCATTAACCACTGAGATTGTAGAGCAGGTACTAATATTGCGGGTTGATGCATTTCAGTTGAAAGACCTGACGTGGCGAAACCTTGGGTAAAAAAGGTACTTGGTGCAGTTATTGCGTTTAAATCATTTTTAGAATTCCTAATATACGGAATTATATGAATAATGGATAAACTCCATGAAAGGAAAATTAATGATTCGTATAAATTACTTAAAGGAAAATGTCCCGAAGAAATCCAACGAATAACTAAAAACCCTGTTATAGAGGAAAAAGTAGCTATCATTCCTTTTTCTGACGAATTACGTAATTCTTCGATTTCGTAGACTAATAAGTTCATCAAATGAATTATAATCACAATTGAGATGATCGAAAAGGAAATATGAGTTAATATATGCTCTAAGGTGGCAAATATCATAAAGAAAAGTCCTTTTTAAAAAATTGAAATTGGGGGCTTAAATAGAATCTAAAATATTGAAAAATTTAGATTCTATTAGATCTATTGTATCTTTATTATTAACATGAATTCATATTTATGCCGCCACTCGGACTCGAACCGAGATGCTCTAGCACTGCTTCCTAAGAGCAGCGTGTCTACCAATTTCACCATAGCGGCGGCTTACTTTAAATAATAATAGGAAATTCATATTGAATTGTCTATATTCAATAAAGTTTAGCAAACAATGAAGAAAGATGCATTTCCATTCGTATATTTATATGGAAATGTTCAATATAAATTTAATTAGTATCTTCATCTTCGTAAGTTCATTTTTAATAATCAAATTTATCCGTACTAGAAATCTAGTTTTTGTTTATCCAGAACAGTCAGAACTAAAAAGTTTCGTTTTCAGTCGGAGTCTAAAATTCATAATCTTTTTTATAATGATTTTGAGACCCAAGGCCTTAGTATAAAGTAGAATGGAATATTAAGATTCTTCCTTGTCTATCGTAATTGTGCTTTTCTATTTTGAAAAGCACAATTCATAGGAAATAAAAAAAATCTCACGAATTCAATATA